TATTAAGTTTCTTATATTATAATGTATAATAACGGCATAGATATTCTAATCTACTTCAATATTGAATACCAGAAAACTGTATGAATGTTGTATTTATTAACTTATATTATTATTAACGCGGGTATAGCTAATCTAGATCTCCGTCTTCTCTCTTCTTTTATTGCCCTCTTGTCCTGTCGTGTCGTGTCGTTAATTGACAGTATGACTTAGGGCTCAATATAATTTGACCGAACAAATCATAGTTTGGTAAACCACCTTGAATCTACTGCGGAGTGAAGGATCTTGGATCCAACGCATAACCCTTTGGGAATCAGAAAGATAAAGACGAGAAAGACCAATGAAATCAAGTTTCAAGATTGTATAGTTTAATGGTAAAGTTTGATTACCATTAATCCTCAGAATAGTTAACGAGTTTTTCCCTTTTATTTATATCCTATGCATCACCTAAATCCTAAAGGCGGCTCTAGGCCTGAGTTATATTAAGTTAAGGTGGCCTTAGTTATCTATGGTATTTGTCTTATTACCCATTTCTAGTTGATTTATGAATGAAGGTGGCATAGGCCCCTATGGTCCAGTGGTTACGACCTCTCTCTTTCACGGAGAAAACGAGGGTTCAAGTCCCTCTGGGGGTATACCAAGACTAAAGACTATAGGAGTGGGATTTTCTATCAAGTGATCCGTATTTGTCAAGTCCTTCTATTAGTCTACTCAGAAGAGACTTTCTATTTTAGATCAAATGTTATATTTGATTTCAAGTGATATGTATTTGTCAAGTCTACTTGGGAGACGAAAGGAAGTTGATTATGGAACGTCTAAAATGAATTAGGCGTTGGGTCGATGCCCGAGTGGTTAATGGGGACGGACTGTAAATTCGTTGGCAATATGTCTACGCTGGTTCAAATCCAGCTCGGCCCAACAATTCGCCAATCTACTATCAGATGGTATAACCCTCTTGTTCTTAAGAAATACCTGATACAAGACAAGAGAATAAAAAAAAGAATCTAAATTTTCTGCTAGGTCTCTTCTTATTTCCCTGGGATTGTAGTTCAATAGGCTAGAGCACCGCCCTGTCAAGGCGGATGTTACGGGTTCGAGCCCCGTCAGTCCCGACGGATCCAATAAGTACATCAATTCGCCTCTCCATTTTCTGTGAAATGAAGGGGCAGAGAGAATAATTGAATTCCGAAGGCGTTTCCCTCTTTTTTTTTTCAGGATTCTCTCGAAGAAAGAACACACCCTAAAATAAAATGAAAATAACTAAAATAGTGAAGTTGACAGAATATTTCATCTTTTCTGCCGCGACTCGTCTTTCTCATACTTCTTTGTTTTGTCTTCCAAAGAAAAGAGGATCACTAAAATTTAAAACCTAATTCCTGTCTTTTTCCACTTCGCTTGTATTGTTTGTTGGTGGGGTTTTGTAGTTAATGGAAATGGACGGGTTAGATTATACTTCATTTGATGGTTCTACAAGGAAGACCTAAGGTAGGTTATAGAAAAGAAAGAACAGAAAAGAAGGATAAATAAAGGAATTTTTGATTGGTCCGGGAATCCTCTCTTGGATTCGGTATGGATAAAAGATCTTCATATGTTATATACTATTAATTCTCCACGACTAATTAATTTAATAGCTCAGATATTGTTATTCATGATATTGATCCGATTCAATATCATCGATAGGTAATGCATTCATTGAATTGACAGGTGAAAGATTTATCATCTCTATGGGATTAAATCCCGAGTTATTGTATTGTGAAATAAAAAAAAACGATGAGATTATGGAAGTAAATATTCTTGCATTTATTGCTACTGCACTGTTCATTTTAGTTCCTACTGCTTTTCTACTTATAATTTACGTAAAAACAGTAAGTCAAAATAATTAATTAATTACTTTAAATGAAACTCGACTTCTGAATTCTTTGAAGAAATCAAAAGAAAAGTATTCTATTTTTGCTGAAATCAAGGGGCTATAATCGGCGATATTCTATGAGATCCGAGAGTATAGTAAGTAAGAAATTTCTTTCTTACTTACCATACTCTCTATTAGTGTTATAGTAGTGTATAAAGTTGTACTTGACTTTCTAATAAAAAGGGTATGCTTCTATCTGCAATTCAATATATGTAGTTATTAATCCATATTTGGAATTGACGTAGGACCCAATCTTTTCTTTCATACATTTATATATATTTATATTTATATTCCAATTCCAATGAATCTGAAAACTTCCAATGAATCGGAAATAATTGTTTTACTGTTATAGAATACATTTCTCCACTAGAATCTAATGGAATTTCGAAATGAAGATATTTTTATTTGAAAATTATTTCAATTTAAATAAAGAATGCGTTGCAGAACGATCTATAAAACAATTGATACCTTTTCATTTCTCAACTAAATTAGGAGTGCTTCTAAAGTCCACTTCTTCCCCATACTACGAGTGAAAGGGAAAAAGTAAAGACTACCATTAAAGCAGCCCAAGCGAGACTTACTATATCCATGTGAATTATGTCCCTTATCTCTATGATAGAATTATTCCATTATTGCTCACTAATAATAGTAGAATGAATGGTCCAGAGTCAAAAAGGGATTCTGGGCGAACACTATTGATGAATCAATCAAATAAATGGATTTTAAAAATTCCTATATGATTTATAATCCGTACCCTTTCCCGATTGTCTCTCTGAAGGAGTTGGTATTAGTATATTATACTCTTGACGAGGGGTAAAAATTGTTTTGGGCTTTTTTTTCTATAAAAGGTAAATTATCTATCCAATCTCAATCTAATAGTGATTGAATGCCTGAACACTCAGAGATTCTCGCGAGTCTATATATGTAGATTACAGTATAGAAAGTACTTTCCTAACTAGTAGTGGAATTCTCGGCCGGTTATCCAATGTAATTCAAGACCCAATCAATAGACATTACATTAGCAGTAGAAGAGAATCTGGAAGTCTTGCTTCGACCATTATAATCTTTCTTTGAATTTTAGATTCAAAGATTTCCAATCTTTTACAAAATCCCCAGAACATAAAAAAATAGCGGAACAGAATAAGAGATTTCGATTCGTTTGTTGATGAGGCGGCACCCGGATTTGAACTGGGGAAAAAGGATTTGCAGTCCCCCGCCTTACCACTCGGCCATGCCGCCAAAACGATACACAATAGGATAAAAATTTCCCTTTTTGAGTTGGATTAGTAAACTTGAGTTTATTGTACTTGCATCCCTTTTTAATCCTTTTTTCTAAATTTAGAAAAATTAGAAAATAAACCGTTTTTCCCCTTTTGATTGTATTTGATCTGCCCCTTAGATTGATTGTATAGTATCTCAAAACACAAAAACTTCCACTCACTTTTATATTGAAAAATCAAATGTATATTTTCACTCAAAAAGCCTAAATTTATGGGAACCATTAACTATTTATTGACTGACAATTCGTGAATTATTCTTGGATTTGAATATAAATTTTGGTTTGCCTAATGACATAAGAATAAGCAAAAATTTTTTGATACATACTTAATTTATTTTTTTAATCAAAAATACTTCTCAATTTCCATTATAACAAAAATTATAGGTATATGTAAACCCCAGAACGGATATTCTTATACAGATACCAAATTGGCTATTATGTTGCCTATAAATAAAGGGAATTCGTTGGAACAAAAAAAGGCCTGGCTGGGTATTGACCGGGCCAGGCCCAAAAGGCACTTCGAACAAAATAAAAGAAAGAAGGTGTTCTTTATTTATCTTTCTATTTGGATCTTTCGAGCATCTAAATTGAATTGCTAATTATATAATAACGATAAAGAATGTGAAAGAAATACTTTCTTTAATCCTTACTTGATGTGTAATGTAACATAGTAATTATCTTTTTCAATTGGGAGAGATGGCTGAGTGGACGAAAGCGGCGGATTGCTAATCCGTTGTACGAGTTATTCGTACCGAGGGTTCGAATCCCTCTCTTTCCGTTTCCGTTGATGAGTTTCCATTTTTTCTTTCAAATTTTGCAAACCCCTTTTTATTTTTTCCTTGTTAAATGTGTGGAATAGCTAAAAAAAAATCTTAAGAAAATTATAAAATCAAGCAATAAAAAACAAAAAAATTATTCTTCACGTCCAGGATTACGTCCTGGATCATTGGATAGGAATCCAAAGATGAAGAGAGAAACAAAGAATATTACTACTGTATAAACGAAAAGTTTGAGAGTAAGCATTACACAACCTCCAAGATCATTTTTTGAAAAAGAAAAACGAGAAAAGACAATAGATCCTCCATTTTTATATCACATATCCTATTTTGACACCAAGAAAAGAATTCTAGAAATAGAAAAGAATGTTCAGAAATTCAAATGAAGTTGAAATTTGTAATAAGAGTCTTTGATTACCACAAATCACTTTCATACCCAAATTAGATATTGTAAGGTACCCCAAGCTAATAAGGTATTTCGCCGTAAAAAGGATTAAAATCAGGAAATAGGGCGTCTCGTGGCTATCCGAGAATTTCAATGTTTGAATCGAAGGTTCATACTGTCAGACTTATTTGATCTTATCAATTGTTATAATTTTTCTCGAATAAATATGAATTTTCTAGGATAGTATTAAAGATCTTATCGAAAACTTACAGCAGCTTGCCAAACAAAGGCTAAAAGAAAAAAGAACAGGGGTATGACTGGCATAAAATCTACGATTGGATTCAAAAAAGCATAGGCTTCGGGCAATTTGGCCAAGAAAAGACTACTCGGATAAAGGGCAGAATTAAGACAGATCAAACTAAAGATATTAAGCATAACAGACATTTTTTTCGTCGAGATAATTGCATTTTGATTGAGTTATTGATATAAGGAAAAATGAAGTAAAGTAAGGTAGACAAAAAATCCTTCTTTTTCCGCTCAATCAAAAATCCTCCGATTCTCAAAGGAGAATAGAAGAAATCATACTTTCATACAATATCTTAATTGAATTATATGTAATGATCAATAAATTCCATTGAATTAATTCTAGAGATACACATGCCAAAATCCTAGCACGAATCTATAATAGATTCTATAAAGAATAAAGATTTTCTATAGTTGGACTGGAATTGACGAACACTTAATACCAATATTATTCTTTAATAGTATAAGTATCCAATAAAAATAGAAATGGGGCGTAGCCAAGCGGTAAGGCAACGGGTTTTGGTCCCGCTATTCGGAGGTTCGAATCCTTCCGTCCCAGAGCATATCCATTGTATTCTAATACTTCTTTTTTGTTCAACAAGGTTCTGTTTCAAGGTTTGGATAGACTTTTTTTATTCTTTGCGGAATCATATCTGACTTTTTCACAAACCAAACTAAATCGAGTTCAAATGACATGCAAAAGTAACTGAACCCTTTTGTGACCCATAGAAAATGGGGCATAGATCATAGTTGGAGAAAGATTACTGAACCTCAGGTTAAAAAAATATGAAAATACATATAAAACGAGGAAGTGCTTAGCCTATAGGTATGTATGGTTATCCTATTTCAGTGACAATAGTGTTTCCATTTTTGTGAAAACTAAATTGCATCCCTAAAATATGAAAATTTAAATATTTAACAATGATATTTCTTTTTATTGTTCGATCTATTTAGCTTATTTGCTTTGCATCATTGACAATTCCATTTGAAAAGAAACAGAGATCTTGCTTTTTTATGATAATAAAAAGGAGTAAAACTTGACTCAAAGAATGATGTAGAAGTATAAAACTTTTTCAACTATCAAGATTTGTAATGATTCCTTCTAGGTTGGGAAGTTGAAAATGGTCAGTCTATCTTATTGAGTCACTTGAAGAGGCAGAGTCAAATAGAATTTATTTATTTTATTTGTGCGATTTCTGTTAGTTATGTTATTTCTATATTTGGATTTCTTAATATTTCTGTTAGATATTTTTTTGAGATAGAGATTTATAGAAAAATGTTCTATTCAGACAAAAAAAGACGGCATTTTGCTAAAATTTCTTCAGAAAAATCTTTATTATCTGTGTAGATATTCTCTATTTTAAATTAAATATAAATAACTATGTCTCTGTACCGACTGAACCAATGACTATTCATGATTCCATAATTGAATCAATTCCATACTGGTTCCAAATTAGAGGAATGTTATGGTAAAACTTCGTTTAAAACGATGTGGTAGAAAGCAACGTGCGACTTGAAGGACATGATCCGGTGTGGATTCTTATTGTTACATCCACCATTTTATATAGGAATGAAGGTGCTCTTGGCTCGACGTCGTTTGTTCTATTCTACTAGAACCCTTCTTTTTTTATTGGGTTCTAATGTAAATAGTTCATGATGGAGCTCGAGTAGAAAGTATTTATTAATTTCTCAGGGGCAACGATCTAGGGTTAATGCCAATTAATAAATTGGAACAACTTCGTAAGTATATCTTCGATATAGAAATCGAAAGGATTCCATTCCAACAAATTTTCAAAATTGTTGGAACGGCTAAAACTTTTTCGATCGACAGTGTATCGCGCATGAATCAACCTCGGTATGATTCTTTGATAGAAAGAAATCCCAAAAGGGGTATGTTGCTACCATTTTGAAAGGATTAAGAAGCACCGAAGTAATGTCTAAACCCAATGATTTAAAACAAAAATAAAGGATCCCAGAACAAGGAAACACCACTTCAATTGTCTCACGGATCCAAATAAAGAATCCAAATAAATTTTAAACGAGACAAAAACGGTGGGTTAAAGACCACTCAATAAAAAAATATCTTAAAGAAAAATCTTTAATATATTTGAGAATTATTATATTATTGAACTTGAGTTATGAGTACAAATGATTTTTTTTCAGCAACGCAGCTAAATAAAAATGACTATGAGTTAAATTGAAATTTGAAATTATATTATAGACTAATTCATTTTACGGATTTTCTATTTATTCTAATTCTAATTTTATCCATAGACAAAACATCATTTTTTCTCGAGCCGTACGAGGAGAAAACTTCCTATACGGTTCTAGGGGGGGGGGTTCTTTTTCATCTACATCTATCCCGATGAGCCGTCTATCGAATCGTTGCAATTGATGTTCGATCCCGAAGAGAAGGAAGAGATCTTCAGAAAGTGGGTTTTTATGATCCGATCAAGAATCAAACTTATTTAAACGTTCCCGCTATTCTCTATTTCCTTGAAAAAGGTGCTCAACCTACAGGAACTGTTCAGGATATTTTAAAAAAGGCAGAGGTTTTGCCCTAATCAAATGAAATTCAATTAAATTAAGGAAATAAAAAATAAGGGTAGGATAATGATTTCTATATCATTTTGGATATCTTTTCTATACTATGTTTTTTTATTTCCTTTTTTTCTTCTTCTATTCGTATCTAGTTATAATTGTTTTTATAGAATCCTTTTTGATAGAATCTTTTTTGATAGAATCCTTTTCTAAGGAAACCCTTATTTGATTCATCCTCACAAAATAGAAATATTTTGGCATTACCTGCAATTGGATGGTTTTCATTCGACCTCTAATATCAAGTAAGAAA